CTACCGATACTTGAAAGACTCATCCTTTGGCAAAAGCTGTTATTGAAAATCCTGCTCCCTTCATTTTTATAAGTGAAAGTGCTTTCCTCGACCAAAAGGGGTATTTGTACAGCTCGCTATAGATACACTTTTTAATCATACTAAACTAAAGAAGAGAAGCGGCAGATCGAATTCCTCCCTTTCGATTCCGAGCTTTCAAGTAGCCTTTGGAATGGCAGGATTCGATCCATCATTTCCTATTTCTTTCCCTCTTTCTATAGAGATCTAACTAAAAGGTTCAGCAACGGCCGGAGAAGCATAACTTCTCCTTCCGGGTCATAAGCTGGGGGGTATTTGGTCGATCGCCTCACTGCATTTCCACAGAATGATTTGAAGATAGATATGGTGAAGATCTGTTTAGTGGCCTTTTTTCCCAGCATCCCTTACAATCAAGCTCCTATCCATCCGATTCGGTCTCTATACGTATCCCTCTTTTCGTGCTATGTTCTAGTTACGTCATGAGCTCTAGTAAGGATCTCCGTCTTTGCTAGTTTCAAGTCTCAGACTAGAGTCTTTAGTCTAGTATCTAAAACCTGCTTTTCTTTTCTCCTGCCATTTCTTATTGGGAACATTGGCTGTATTGAGCTTCTTCGTGTGATCTTCATTGGCCTTCTTAACTTGGATGGGCTGCTGGGAGCTATTATTAGTAGGTTTTGGGTTTGTGGAAGGAGGCTTAGAGCTAGAAGGATTGGTGTTAGGGACCTGGGGTGGCCTACTGCCTACAGCTTTTCTCCATTGGGAATTGGCATGGCCAATGATATGACAATGGCTGCAGAAGGAAGTATTGCCCTCGTATATGCCCTTTTTCGGATATAGAGTTGGGATCCACTTCGCTGGTGAAGCCTTCAAGGTAGGTACAATGCGAGTCAGCCATTCTTCTTCCGGACCTACGTGTTTGAATGATCGTGAGCTCTACCCGGTTGATCAGTTACGTGGGTCAATTGTCTTGTTCTCAAAGCATGAATGCTCCTTCATGTTGGGATTAGCGCCATCCTTTCGATTCAACCTGAGAATTCGTCCTATCAATTCACTTCGAATCGTCTCTAAGGCTGAAACGAGTTTTCAACTGACTCTAGTAGCCAAGTTTTCAGCGGGTTCTCCTCACATTACCACAGTCAGAAATCATCTCAATTCTAAATGGGGACTTGCTTCGCCAGCCATTGTGGGCATGATAGATCCTCGTCATGTGATGATTCGCCTTGCTTCTCAAGCAGATTATGTGAAGGCCTTAAGCCAGGAATCCCACAAGATCGAGACTTCTCTCTTTAGGCTTTTCAAATGGTCTTATCAATTCGATCCCAAACGAGATTCTTCGCATGCTGTAGTCTGGGTTAAACTTCCCCAATTGCCTCTTCCCTTCTTCCATATCGCTTTTTTGAACGAGATAGTCGGCTCCTTTGGCCACTTCCTGAGAGCAGATCAGAGCACCATTACTTTAACCCATCCCATGCATGCACGTGTTTGCATGGAGGTCGATGTATCCAATCCGTTACCAACCAAAGTTTGGATCGGTACAGGGCCTAATGAAGGCTTTTGGCAGAAACTACAGTTTGAAGGTAATATCTCTTTCTGCAAACATTGTCATCTTTAAGGTCATTCTATTGCAGAGTGTAGGAAAGCCAATCTCACCATTCGAAAACAGCCTTCTTCTGCTCCGAATCCCACTCCTATCTCAAAGCCCCCTAACCCTAAAACCTCTTGGCAGAAAAAAAAAAAAAATAGAGAACAAAGAGGTTCAGTTTTTTGAGACTGACCATTATGATGCGGCCTTAGATCAATCTTCAGACCATCCCAACCCTACCAAAGAAAATCCTAATGTGGTGCTAGACAGTGTTCATGCCCCAGATCCTAAGCCTAGTTCTACTAAGGCTCCAGCCCCCAATGAATCCACTTCGAAAAATGTTACTGCTCCGCCAGATTCAGTCCCTGATGATCAAGTCACTCATCCTCCTGCTTCTGAGGTTATCCCTTCTCCTTCTAATCTCATTGTCACTGCTGTGGGCAAAGATAATATAGAGTATACTGCTATGCAAATCCCCAACACAGTCGATCATCCTAACTCCTCCATTTTTGTGAAAGGAAAGCCTATTGGTAGGGATTCTATGGAGTATGTTTTCTCTGAAATCAATAAGTCCAAAGGATCAAAGAAAAAATCTAAAGGCTCGAAGAAAAAAGTAAGCAAAGATCATACAGCTTTTGATAATCCTCTAGCTTGTTCTCTTATTCCAAGAGCAGCTTCTGTTCCCAGTAAATTGCCAGACATGTCTCATCAACATTTACAGAAATCGAATAAGGAGTTGAGGAATTTTTCTTCTTCTCTCAAAATTGCTGATCAGCTTGCTAAGAGCCCCGCTATTTCTGAACCTATTGGTGAAGATGAGAAGAGCCCTGTCAGTCATGACCCTATTGATGAAGATGACATAGACGATGAAGGTGAGACGTTAGCAGACAGCAGTGTTGATGCTTCTGATTCAGATTGTGAGGAGGTTTTCGAAGAGGATCAAGTTCTAGGCCCCTCTTTCAATAAGGCTAATATGATGACTAGACTTCAAAAGTCACAGGCTGAAAAATATCAATCTTCTCATCCCCATGCTTAGTTGTATCATCTGGAATGTGAGAGGTACAGGGAGTTCTGATAAAGTCTCTCTTCTGAAGAAATTGAATCGAGAACACAAACCTGCTCTTATTGCTATTTTAGAGCCCAAGCAGCAAAAGTTTAAACTTCCTAATCTAGCTAGAAGACTGAACATGTCTAATTGGTTGGAGTGTTAGCCCATTAATACTCATATTTGGCTGATGTGGAATCAATCTATTTCGCTCAACCATGTCTCTCATTGTGATCAATCTATTACCACTTCCATTCATTTTCCTAATAGTGGTTTGGAGTGCATCTTTTCAGTGGTTTATGCTAAATGCAAGAAAAGGGATAGAAGACCTATATGGGATCAATTCATTCAGATGGCTCAGGGCTTGCATCTCCCTTGGATCATTGGAGGGGATTTAAACATTCTTTCTGGCCCCTCTGAAAAAGCTGGAGGTGGTGTTCTGGATTTTAGAGCTGTTGCAGATTTTGTGGATTTTCAGCAACTTGCAGGCCTCAGAGATACTGGCTTTGAGGGAAACCTATTCACTTGGAGCAATAATCATCAGGGCCCTTCAAGAATCTGGGCTAGGCTGGACAGAGTTCTAACCAATGCTGCAGCTGTCACTACTCTTCCCCCATCAAGACTATCCATCTCACTAGACAATATTCAGACCATTGCCCTCTGCTTATCAAAGTGCAACAACTTTCTACTTCTCCTAGGCCTTTTTTTTAGATTCATGAAGATGTGGACTGATCATCAGGATTTTTTACCCTTCATCAGCTCTATTTGGCAACAACCTATGTCAGCTCCTCCCCTTGTCAAGCTCCAACTCAAGTGAAAGGTGCTCAGAAAAAGCCCCAAAAATGGGAACTGGACTGTTTTTGGCAATATTCATTCTCAAATGAGGATTGAAGAGGACAATATTGTGAGACTTTAATCCTCCCTTCAACAGAACTGGTCTGATTCTACTCTCTCTGATCTCAAGATTGCCAATCAAAACCTTACCACTCTTCTTAGAAGAGAAGAAGCTCTCATGAGAGAGAAATCTAGAATGAAATGGTTGAAAGAAGGGGACAGAAAGACTGCTTTTTCCATGCTTCTGTTAAAGAGAGACAGGCTAAACAAACTTCCTTCAGATTGAATCTTGATGATGGCTCTTCCACCTCTGATCCTTCTCTTATTGGTACTAAGGCTTGTGAGTCTTTCTCTTCTATGTTTAAGGCTGGCCATGGTAATCCTTCTAGCACTCTACTGAATTGCATTTCCTCCTTAGTGACTCCCTGTATGAATGAGAATCTCTGTGGAATTCCTACTGAGAATGAGATTTGGGAAGCTGTCTCAAAGCTTGACCCTGACAGTGCCCCTGGACTTGATGGTTTCAATGGCCATTTCTTTATCTCTTGCTGGTCTATTTATTATCAAATTTGATGTGATAGAGGCTGTCCAAGATTTTTTCAAGGGAGCAGTTCTTCCTCAAGCCTATACTTCTACCACTCTTGTGCTTATTCCCAAAATTCCTAAACCCTCTTCATTTGGTGATATGAGACCTATCAGCTTGTGCAACTTTACATATAAAATCATTTCCAAAATTCTCACTGACAGGCTTGCAACTATTCTGCCTATGCTTATCTCCCATGAACAGACTGGCTTTGTTAAGGGAAGGCTCATCCATGAGAATATAGCTCTAGCTCATGAGCTTGCTGCTGATCTGGACAAGAAAACCTTTGGGGGCAATGTTATCTTCAAGGTGGATATGGCTAAGGCCTATGATAGGATGGAATGGGAATTTCTTATTGCTGTTATGACAAAATTTGCTTTCTCTCCTCATTGGTGTAACCTGGTGCATGCTTGTATTTCCAACTGCTGGTACACAATCTCTTTCTTGAGCAAGCTTTCTGGCTACTTCAAATCCTATAGGGGAGTGAGACAAGGCTGCTGCTTCAGTCCCCCTCTCTATTTATTCTTGCTGAAGAGGCTCTTACCAGAAACCTTAATTTGCTTATTTCCACAGAGAAAATCAGTCCTTATAGAGCTTCTCATGTCAACAACAGGATATGTCATCTCTTATTTGCTGATGATATGTTAGTTTTCTGGCCAAAAGGCTTCTATTTCTGCCTTTATGAAGTTGCTGCACACTTATGAGAGAGATTCCGGCCAGCTTGCCAACCTGCATAAAAGCTGTTTTATCACAGCTAAATCCTGTTCTTTGGCCAGAAAAAACTTGATTGCCTCTTGGACTGACTTTACCAATAAAACCTTTCCTATTAAGTACCTTTGTGCTCCCCTCTACAAAGGCAGAAGTACTATCAGCTTATTTCAAGATTTGGTAGATGCTGTTAGAGTGAAGCTTGAAGGATGGAAGGCTAGGCTGCTCTCTTTTGGTGGTAAAATGACTATCATTAAAAGTTTTATTTCTGCCATGCCCATTCATATCATGTCAGTGTTGAAAGTCCCTAAAAATGTGCTTCATTCTCTGCAAGCTGCCTTTACCAATTTTCTATGGAGTTCCAATGGAGAGTCTAGACATGCTTGGGTTGGATGGGACAACATTTCTCTTCCTTTTGAAGAAGGAGGTCTTGGCATTAAGAGTTTAGCTCAAACTAGGGCTTCTCTCCATTGTAAACTGGCTTGGACATATTTACAGGGTCATTCCCTTTGGGCTCAATTCATGAGACAGAAAGATGGGGATCCTCATGAGGTATTACATAACCCTGCTCCTTCCTATTCCTCTCATTGTTGGCTAGCTGTTTTGGAGCAATTTCCGTTTGTGTTTGATCATAGCAAATGGATTCTTGGAAAAGGCAACACTCAATTCTGGAAAGAAAACTGGTTGGAGCTTGAGCTGGAGATCCCTGCTAATTTCAGTTCTGATATCACTGTTAGAGAAGCTCTGCAATCTCCCTCCTTTTTGGAGTCTATTCATGATCTTGTTCCTGAAAACACCATGCATCAGATTCTCTCCATGAGAGCTCACATTAATCCTAATAAGGAAGACATGCTTTGCTGGACTCTCAATTCCTCAGGTAAGTTCTCTACTGCCAGTGCTTGGGAGAATAAAAGGGCTCATGGCCCTTTGTTTCAGTGGCATAAACAAATCTGGAACAAATACATTCCTATGAAAATCAGTGCTTTCATTTGGAAGGTGCTTCATAATGGGATTGCCGTGGATCAGAATATTGTTAAGCTGGGTTTTAGAATGGCTTCTAAGTGTCATTGCTGCTCTTCTCCTAATATTGAATCTAGAGATCACCTTCTCATCAGAAGTGAGTTAGCTAGCATTGTCTGGAATCATTTTAGTGTTATTTTGAATCTGCCTCTTGCTTTTCAATCAGTAGAGAATTTGCTTCTCTCTTGGTTTGATCAAGCTTCTTTTAGAAACCAAATTGGAGCTTTGAGGATTATTATAGCTTGTTGCTCTCTTTGGGAAATCTGGCTTCACAGAAATGACAGAATCTTCAATGACACTGATCTCAATCCTAGGATGGTCATCCAGAAAATTTGGAAATGGGCTTTAAACTTATCAGCTAGCTATGTTCCTAAATCTTCTTTGAGTTTCCATGACAAATGTATTGTTGCTGCGCTTGGAATTCCTTTGTGTTCTACTCCCACTCGCAGAGGTAAATGGATTAGATGGATCCCTCCTGAAGGTGACCAGATTAAGCTCAACATTGATGGTTCCTGCATTGATAATATGGCCACTGGAGGGGGAATTCTCATAAATAGCTTGGGGGATATTATTTTAGCCTTATCTGCCAATTTTGGAGTTGGCTCTAATATGGTTGCTGAGGCCAAAGCTCTCCTTCTTGGGTTTTGTTCAGATCATAACATCTCTCCTAATTTCATTGAAAGTGATTCTAAGATGCTTGTTCAAGTTATGCTCTCTCATATCAGCACTCCTTGGGCTATATCCTAGATTATCAATCAATGTCAGCTTCTTCTATCTCCTGCCATGAAGATTCAGCATGCCTACAGGGAGGGGAATGCAGTTGCAGATAGGCTTGCTTTTGAGGCTCACTCTCACACGGGTACAATTTTTTATTGGTCAGAATTTGCTCTCCCAGAATCTTGCTCTCAAGCTTCGCTTTTTGACAGATTAGGCTTATTTTCTTATAGACCTTCTTGATGTTGTTTTGGAGGCTTCCTTATAGTCTGTTATCTTGTATCCCTTATTGGGAATTTTCAGGGCTTTGGTTTTATGTCCCCCCCTTTTCTTTTCCACTTCTCTTTTCCTTCCTTCCTTTTAGAGATACGATAGCAAGAAGAGAGCGTCATGAACAAGAAACTCGAACATTTTCCTAAGTAGGATTCGAACCTACGACCAGTCAGTTAACAGCCGACCCGCTCTACCGCTGAGCTACTAGAAGAAAAAAAGAAAGAAGAGAAATCCCACTTCCTGTAACAGGCTCATACTGTGAGTAACAGGCTCAGAAGGCCCCCGTAATCAAAGAGGAAGGGTTTTGGTATTAATATAGTACGCTCATAAACAAACCCATTACCAACTCATACGAACATCCACTCATCCAAAAAATCAATACTAGCAGTACCTAACGCACTATTAATAATCTACCCGCTTTCCTTTCGGATAGCTGCCCTCGACCGCGTTAGGGGCTTCTTACATCCAAAACCCCGAATGATGGCAATAGAAATCAAAGACTTTTGAAGATAGCATTGAGACTTTCTTTTCTCAATAAAGGGTCACCTTCTATAGCAAGCAAGTAGACCTTTCTCTGAGCCAGGGTAGCAAAGCTAGCTCTTCGTATCATTGGCAGGTGTCATAGGCTAGCGTTGATCTTTCAGAAGAACCCTTAAATTGGAGTAAAGTACATTATTGTTGTACGAGGGTTCGTTCTCTAAGAAAGAGAGGTCGTCCTTTATTACACGATGAAATGTTCTCAGGCTGGGAAGCGAATGAGAGGGGTCCTCGAAGCCGTAGTCGCTTACAACCATTTTTGTAAAATTCTCAATAAAGCGGCTAGTGCCTATCTCGTTCCCGACTCGGGGAAATTCGTATCTTATTTCATTTTCATAAGCATCCAGATATAAAACAATTTTATCGATGATAAGAGCTCTTATCGCCTCTTTTTTATTTTGGATTGCTTCTTGGAGCGTAAGGGTAGAAGAAGAGGAGGCTTGGTTGGACGGCCCAGCTTCGGGGGAACCGGCATGAGGATTTTCCATCAACAATATTAGCTGCGACAAGACCATTTCATCCCAGTGGATGAGTGCCTTACAGGCGCTACACACCAAAAGAGCCATCCCTCCTGAGCAGCCCGTCAATTTTACTAATAGAAGGCAGAGGGCTCGACTCCCTAGAGCGAAGCTAGTCTTGGAAAGTATAAATATAAAATAATTAAAAATTCCGATTTTCAGACAAACTTGATAACAAAATAAAACTATAATCGCGAGGAATAGGACTGGAATGGACCACCTCCTAATAGTAGTTAAGCTCCCAATAATAAGAATTCCATTCGATAAGTTCATTCCGTTCGTTACGCTCATGCTCATAATGTTTGTGTTTCCCCCCACTCCATACCTTTTTTTCGCACTTCTTGTTTTCATGTTCTTTTTTTTCCTTGTTTTGTTTCACTGAGGCTTGTTTTTTTGAGGATCGCTCATTGATCCAGGTAACAGTTCCTCTCTTATGCAATTTCAAAGACTTCCCTAACCCCGAAGGTTAAGGCAGCACGCCATCCGATTTACAGGCATCGATGACCGCCGTCTTGTACTTATGCATTAAGATTTGTTTATGTGGTTCATATCCTGTTCTTCTAGGTCCTACGCTCCACGCAGAATGGCTACTGGACAAGAGCTGGTCGGCTAAACCGCAAAACATATACGCTCCCGCCTCGGGTATACCGAGAACAACCGTTTCCAGCTACCGTTTATTGGTAAAGGGCCATTGGTTTTGAGGACCTAATCTACTTAGGGATGAACGCATAAGTGATTTCGGTCATCACTTACGCAATTACCAAATCAGGACTGACTTTAAAGAGACTTCTGATCGTATGGATATTGTATTGGGAGCAGGACAGTGTAACTACTTCTTACTTAGAAGCGGTAAGCGAAGCGTGGACAGAGGAGGGCGCACCGTAGCGTAGCGAAGGGGCTAAAGGCAAAAAGGAAAAGTCTCTCCAGGAGTTTCAGTAAAGCGAGCGAAGTGACCAATGGGTATTGGGCACGAGGGATGGACTCTTTTAATGTACTCCTGTGATTTGGAGAGGTGCAAGCATTAAGCAAGAAATAGATACAAGAGGCCTGTGTTAAGCATATGGTTATAGTTAAGTCACACACAAGAAGTAGGAGTCGCCATCATGAATCGATTTCAGTTCCAAAGAGGGGACAGAACTAATCCATCCGCTCCTTCTCTCTGCTTGGCTGCTTTCGCGCCTAGTTCTGGCTGGGTGCTTTGGTCGTACAATTGTTGTTCGCTTTATTAGAAGAACTCCGCCTAGATGCAGAGCTGAATTATGTCGAAAAAGGACGGTTACCAATTCGCTTTATTCATGGTTACGCGGGCAACCAACATATGATTCGCCCCGAATATCCAACATCTGATTCACCGGCATACGATTAGCCGGCAGTTCCCGTTTATCCCGAGCTAGGAGCTCCTGTTTCTTCCGAACCAAAAGACTCTGAAGTAGCAGCTAAAGCAAGAGGTCCTAGATAAAACGAATCTGCATCAACAGACGCATAAGCTTCAGTAGAAGCTGTTTCACAAGCGAACTCCGACGACGTATCAATATCCCAACCCACATCTAAATCAAAATCAGAAGCCGAAACAGACGCAGCTGCCACTAAAGCAGATGAAGTCTTGTCTACTGCCAAGGAAGGCACGGAAGGAAGCATCTATTCCTGAACCAGCGGATTCAGCTTTTACCAAAACCCAAGAAAAAAGGAAGATTCGGAATGGCAGGCTAACGCAGCTAAGCTAAAAGTAGTGGGCAAGGAAGCGCTCTTCACCGCATGCCCTCCAAAAGAAGCTACATGCCCCGCAACCCTCAATGCCACGCTTGGAAAGCTCCCCTATACCACGCTAACGAAAGCAACCTGACATAAGCGCACTAGCACACTCATTTCAATCTGTTTTGAATCTGTTTTCATCTACTCGTGCACTTGGTTTTTACACTTTTTGAGCCAAAAATGAGGCTTTCCACTCACTTCCTTTCGTAAAAGCCAACCCCGAAAAGAATCACTTTATGCCACTTTGTACACTTAGTTTAGGCAACTTCTTTAAACGTGCCAAGCTGAAAAGCAAAGAGGGCTAGGCCAGAACAGAAGTGGCAGGGTGCCAAGCAGTTCCTTCCATAGATAGAGATAGGTGGTATTCCCGGATCACGCGTAGAGAGAGCGCTAAAAGGGAGGAGTTAGCTCGTTCGAAAGAGGCCGCGAAAGGTTCCGTTCCCTGGTTGCTCAAACCTGTAAAACCTTAAGGGACCGGGGCAAGCTGAGCAGTTTCTCCTTTCCACTATTGACTGACTGATTCCAGGACCTGTCCTTATATACGACCATCTTCCTTTAGTTTAGTTGCTACCCTATGGTTGAGTGCTTTGTTTTGCTAGTTACGCGCGAGCTCTTTCTTCGCTGCTTCTCCTGGTTGCCTTCTTTTCTTTCGTGCTTGCTTATGGCAGGCCCTTACTGAGGGGTGGGTTGAAAACGTTGGATCGACTGACCCTTTCATCGTCGGTTCATTCACTGGCTCATTCGCGGGGCATTTGAGTTTGCTAAGAGGCCCACGGAGCGGTATAAGCCCTATCAATCCACCCGGGAAAAGAGTTGAAAGCTGCTGCTTTTATTATGATAACGAAGAAAGTTTGTTTTCGAGAATGGCGCATTGATATCTTCTATCCAAGGATCTTCATCTGGGCGAGAGGTAGAGATGGGCATAGCTGAACCAACTCTTTCCGAGACTGCTGGCAACCCGGGCATTGAACTATCTGAATTGTTCTCGGCTGCCCCCCCACAAGGTACATCTCCATCGACAAGTCGAGTCTACTATTGCGTTAACAACTCCCTACCTAACCTAAAAGGGTGCTATCCATATGCACACAGGTAAAGGCGCCTCTATCACTAATTCGAAAACCTCTTTCTATGGGTAGGGAGTAGCTCACGGCTTGGCTGGCTATAATGCAATTTTCAATTAGTAAGCCTAGCTTTCAATTAGTAAGCCGAGCCGCTTATCTTGAATGGCGGCGGTCGTACGATATTCACTGATATCTCCGGTTAACCGAGATCAAAGAGTCTCGTCCTCCCCATTCAATGGTTTATCTTTCTCCGGGCAGGGAAAATCAGACTGCTTCCAAGGCTGGTTGAAAAAAAGAGAATCCAGGTTTTTACAAAGCCTTATCCTTCCCATTCCTTGCTCTTGTTATGCCATAAGGAAAGGCGGCGAAGCCCCTATCTCTTAAAGCTTCTCACCAGAGCTGAAAAACGTGAGCGCTCCTGCGCACCCTCACCTATAATATAAAGAAAGGGGCTTATTAGAAAGATAGATAAGGCAGATTGATTATGAAGGTGGATTAGTTTAGTTTCTGAGGTAGTATGTTGTAGTCGTACAAACCCCGGAAAAAGGCAGTACTGAGGAGAGGGAGAGCCTTAGAGTAGAGGGGGAAGGAGGAGAAAGAGATCCCGATCCTAATGGCAATCGGATCCAAGAACAGATGGTTTGGAAGGAGGAGAAGCTTGATCGAATTCCTCCATCGCTACTCTAACTGCCTGAACCAACGTTTCTTTCTTCTCCTCGTCTCGCCCGGATCCCGGATAACGACTGAGCCATGCTCGATTCTCTTCCCTCCCCAAAAGACTGATGAACGGATATTGAAGAAAAGAGATGAAAATAGGGAGGGGCATTTCAGTCAATATCCCCCGAAAGGCACTCTAGTCCAGCCGATCTGTATCTGAGAAGAGGAGTTGCATAAAGAAGGGGATAAAGCTTGCATTCATTTCTTATCCGCTCCGCCCTCCCCATCAAAGGTCGATATCTTACCTTTAAAAGCGGGTATAAGTCGGGATATCCCAATCTTCCAGCTCTCAAGCAGTTCAGAAGATGCATCCCTCATTCAATCCCCTCCTTTGCTCCTGCTTCAACCTCTCCCTATGCTTCTGCTTTCTCCGTCTATGCCTATGCCTCCAGGGATGGATCCAATTTCCTCTCCTTTTATGGAATCGTTGATACATATGTTACGATGCCTTCGGATGAGGGAGGCGATAAAACCCTGATAGGTTTGGTTTAGGATATGACTCTCTTGATGGGCCGAATGGTGAAGTGATCTGCCTGTCGCAGATCGCAATATATCTGGCGAAGAAGTAGAAGTGGAGTCCCAACCCCCGGGAAACAGACATCTCATTCTCTGTTGGCAGTAAACATGTTCTCACCCTGAACTCTCAACCAATGATCCCGATGTTCAGGGAGAAGAAAGACTCGTCTATCCGCGTTTTCCATTTCCCTCTCCCGGATCGGCATGGATTACAGAGTGGATTCCTCCCTGTCGATTGACATTGCTGGAATAAGGAAAGGCGGATAAAAGACGGGATTGGCGACTGGGTGGGCGGTACTAAAGCTTTGGGGTCAGAGGCCGGCCGCGTTCCGGGATCTTCTTTCCAGCCGACCTGCTATTTATGAAAGGGAGTTGCTTCTTCCAAGGCATGATTCAATTGACTACCCTCGCAATCCAGGAGCCGGAAACCAACTAATAGATAGTCCATGCGTCCCGGGATCAGCTTCTCCCCCCTCAGCCTTGAAATGCATTCGAGAACTGGTTCAGGCAACCGACTTCAGAATTGATTCGCCACTCAAGGCTATGAAAGGCAGTTGAAAGCTCTGTACGTGTTCCCAGAAGTCGTCTTGTCCCAGCATGAGCAAGTCTGTCGTATTCCCGCATCGGCGGGATAAAAGCCAATAGCGTCTGTCGGAAGGCGGCAGGGGAAGCACCCTATATGGAAATTTTCAGTTTTTAGTCGCCTCCCCACCAGTGGATTCATTTCCCTAATACAGCTTCCATCCCGAATCCGATCAATTATGGCAAGGGGTGGTCCTCCATCTGTCCCAAGAATTCCTCCAAACCATCCCTACCTCCGGCTTCCTTCCACCCGAAGAAGATCCAATTATTCGTTAAGGCTAATAATGGCTTGCTCGACATTTCGGAAGCCTTCCGGCCGGTATTTAGTTTGCTATGCCAGTTGGAATAGAAGGAGCACTAAAGCAAAGATTGCATTCACTCAATTACCTAATTCAAATGAGTTCCCTCGCTTGTTGCAGCTCCGACCGGGGGATAGAGACTACTTCATGCGCTACTTCAACATCTCCTGCCAACGGGTAGGTTTGGAACCCTGCTTTTTCCTTTCGGAAAACGTGAATTCGTTAGGTGGGTCATCCCTCCCTGGTCGCGAGTAGCTCAACTGTCGGTGGGACAGCTCCCATTTGAGCAGTGGTGTCCGGCGAAAAACCGATTCTGTCTGGAGTGGATTTAGGAGGAAAAGAAGATCTTGATTCGGCAAGTCATTTTATTGAATGTGAAAAGCTAGTATCGGATCCAGGAACGGATGGTTTGATCCACCCAATGAACGGTGGTACGGTGGAAGTCGCCAGACTGGCTTTCTCTGGACATCATTCCCTTCTGAGGAGGGATGAGCGGATGGATCAACCAACGAATTTGCAGATAGATCATCGGGCGAGGCGGGCGATCTAACCATGTCAGGCGGTGGTCAAGCCCTTCCCTCATTTCTGTCTCACTCGACATCCCAAGCGGAAATTCGAGATGAGTATCAAATGTGGGCACCTCGACCGAAGTGGGTAGGGAATCACGACTGGTATCGAATCAAGAAACGGATGGGGAGTTTTAAATTTGATCAAATTTAAGTTTGAGAGAGAGTGAGGGTGGTCTACGATCAGGAAAACCAAACGAAGAAAGCAAGTCCTTCTTCGCGGAAGGACTTGCTTGGTTCTTCGCTGGTTAGGGGTTTTCTTCGCTCGTCCCGACCGGAGCGTCGTTTACCGATGACGGCCGGTGCTTATACAGTAGAGAAAGGTCTATTTCGTTCATCGGGGGGCTCGGGTTCGTCGTAGGAATCTTTCTGGTTCCCGCTCCCTCCTTCCCGGCCCTCTTGCTTACTATGAGTTCGCTTCCTACGAGCCCATGCGCGATCGTGCAAATATAGAGGGTTCGGTATTACGAATCCAGATACTATGGGATTGGACATCTGGCGATACACAACCTCCCTCCCGGTGGGACAACCGGTAGTACGATTCAAGGGAATTGGACACTCCCGGAACGCATATACCAAAAACTAGAGTAGCGAGGGAACCTAACCGCGGTAGAGGCTCCCCTCTCCCTTCTTTAGTAGCAATGTTCACTACTGCCGCTGTTGCGGAGCACCCGCCCGTAGGTTTTAGTAGACATCGGTACGATTGTAGGATGTTAGAACTCATAAGGCAATGATAGGGAGTGACGTACTATTAAAAACCATCTCGCTCGCTGGTCTTTTCGACCGTATCATCGACCACGATCTAATCCCGCCCGCATTCGGGATCGGGCGGAGGTCGGTCAATAGCATAGCTATTATTGACCCGACCGCCGACAGGCCTACTTTCTTCAAGATACGAAACGAGCAGCCGGAAACGGCTGTCCCTATTGTATTTTAGATGGAGTCATCAACAGGGCTAAGAATCTTACCACAGTCAGCGGTACCCACGCTCTTCCGTGCTCGTAGGTTGACTCCCCTATGCATCCGGTCTCACAAACGTGCATTTCCCTTATGCATCCAGCCGCTTCACTAATGTGAATAGGTTATACAGAAGGGTGGGTTGGTTATATACTCTTATGCGCGTTCCTTCTTCGAACCTTTTGGTATGTATTGCCCCCTAACTATAGATCAGATCCACCGGACGAGAAACTCAATTCCGCACTGCTGCTGAGTCGTCGGACTTATCCACCAAGGGATTCGTGGAATTTCAGTTTGTGGATTGCGTTGGGGGAAATCTACCAAAGCTAGGCAGATAGATAGACTCCTTTCCCGCTGCTAAGGGAGAGCAAGAAACAAAATCAAATGATTGTTTTTTAACCAGCGCCCCCTTTTGGGTATGCGGGTACTAAGAGTCCTCTCACTACCAACCAGCAGACATCATCTGGCTGGGTCTTGCCGGTATCAACAACGAGAAAAAACAACCAAATGGAAACAGCAACTAACTATGGCTCTTGGCCCAGACAACGTCCTAGGCGTAGGGGAGATCGGAGCAACAGGGAACGCCTAGACGACGTTAAATAAGCCTGGGCTGCAGTAAGTAGATCGAGAGGTCGTTCCGCCCCTTGTCCCCGAAGATGGGTAATATGTTCTCATACAATGTTGCTCCAATCTGACCTAGCTGGCGAGCGATCCCAGTTCGCGGCAGAGAACAAGACAGCAAGCGAGCGTACCTTTGTTCGCTTCTTCTCCACCAAGCACGGAAGTTTAAGGATAACTGTAGGTCGGTGGCTACCTAAGGAAACTCCGATTCGATCCGCCCCCCGGCTGGGAGGCATCTACCTCATCCCGATCACAAGGAGAGGTTCACCATGATGGGGGGTACTTCTTTTTTTTGTTCCGTTCCGGGGGGACCATCCTTTTTTTTTTGCGGCATGCTCCTCAGATTTACGGATTCGCAGGGGGCCTCAGGCCCTACTTAGTTGACTGACAATGACAAAGGCTTGCGAAACTAAGTAGCGCCTTTTGAATGGAATCTGTAGTAGTCTATCAGTGGTGCGAAGCGGCTTTGCCCCTTTTCAGTAGGGGAGCGAAAGGTTAGACCTTAGAAAGTCAGCGAACAGCGGTTCTTCTATGTAGGTATGGCGTTCCCCCTTGACTCTCCTAACGTCGAGCTAAGTGACTTCGTAACCTTTGCGTAGCGTAGTAGAATGAAGGCTACGCACCGACGCTCTCTTCTCTATTAGCCTAAGCGTCTTCGCTAACTCGCTCGCCTACTATACTATACTATACCATAGTAGGGTAGGCTAGGCTAACTCAGCAGCTTACTTCTAATTGATAATACGGGGTCAGTAGCGCCTTTTCCTTTTTGAATAACCCTCTTTCATAAGTAAAGTAGGCTATAGGTCCTTAGTAGCGTTGACAAAGAAGAACAGCCGGTTAAAAGACAGCGAATCTTTTTTTTTATATCTTTTATTTATTTTTTTTTTTAACATATAGGCCAGCTTGACAAGCTACCCTTCCTCTTGATCTGAGGTGCGAAGAGAAACATCTCTTTTTTATGACTTCCACTTCTCGATCCCGGCCCGGAAAAGTGACCGACCAGGGCCCTATTGATGAATGAAAGAAAGGGTTTATGAGCCCTAGCCCTGTAAGCCCACACCTGTGTAGAGTAGATCGTTCAACACCCGCGGCACAAACCCATTTTTGACCCATTGGTCCTAGTATCATAGGCGACCGAACGGCCGCCCCCCTAATTACTAGACCGACCTGCTATAATAATTCCATAAACACCTAGCGAAGATATGGCAAACAAATAAAGTAGCCCTATGTTCGGATCTGACAATACCATACCATAATCAAAAGGTACAACGGCCCGAGCGACCAGACTTAACATAAATGTAGCCACTGGAGCCATTCTAAAAAGGGAGAAATTAGCACTACTTGGTGAAATAGGTTCTTTTAGAATCAATTTCGAACCATCTGCTAGAGGTTGTAACAATCCGAACGATCCCACTACATCAGGACCCTTTCGACGTTGCACAAAAGCCATTACTTTACGTTCAGCTAGCACTAAAAAGGCTACTCCTAGTAGAAGTGGTAGAATTATTCCAAGTATTTCCGCTGGAACAGCTATGTACGTTTTCGATTTTCTATTCACTCATGATCGGGCCTGACCTGGTCGACCCGATCATGATATTTCACTCATGATCTGGCCTGGTCGACCCAATCATGATATTGAAGGATGGGACCTTTTCTCGAAAAACTCCGGATCCCGAGAAGAGTTGAAGATGGTGCAACATCGAATCCTGTTACGTTACTTCGAATGGAATCTTAGCCCGCCTCACTTGACTGAGCATAAGCGAAGTCAAGGGATTTCCTTCTAACTAGTGGCTGAGAGTAAGCAAGCTACCTTCATTCAACAGATTTGTGGTTGAGTCAATAACATGCTCTGGGTCGGGAATCTTTGCTCTTCTCTTTTGCATTTCCGCTGCCTGCGTTCTTCTTCGTGTCCGTCCGTATCGCAAAGCTGGTCGACGCCAGCTGTAATGGTTGAAAATAGGGGGCCAACCAAGACCCCCTAATAAAGCTTTGTTCGATAAAGCAAACGATTCGTTCCGACAACTTCAGACCAGATTAACCCCTATGAATTCGCCGATCTTACAAGATCGATCGGGCGGGCTGGTTGGGAAGGGGTGATTAGCGGAGAAAGGAATCGCTGAGAGAGAGATTCGTATACCTTTCGTCAGGACGAATGAGTGGCTGTGAAGCATGCTCCGGAGGAGATTGACCCTTCCCCGAGTCAGTCCAGTCAGAAAGGGGAGGGCCCGCTGTCTAGACTGCATCTCGGGAGTTTGAACACCATCCCATTTCAACCAAAAATACAACCCTGTCAAAGGTATCTAACCTTCCTTCCTTATGAGTGGAAATCCAATCCCGTTTTGTCTTTTTTGCATCAAAACCAGCCAGCCGGAAATCGAATTGAAACCCGGTGCATTTCTTCCGACCATTTTTGAAAAGCGCATTCTTTCTCCTCAAATCAAAAAATGACCTGGGGAACGCATGAAATAGTTACCTAAACCAGTAGGTCCTTGAGCGGATCCCACGTTAGCCCCAAGACGTTGGTCTCTAACTAGAAAAGTAAATGCTTGAGCTTGAGAAGCTTCTGGGCCAGTGGGCCCGTCAAACTCACTGGGATAAGCGTATTGAACCAGACGAAACAACAAGCAATGAAACCAAAGACAGATAAAGCCTTTGAACTATAAGACAAGTAAGCTTCTCCAGACCATACAAATGCGCGGGGAGCCCATGCAAACAAAGGGTTTGGTTAAGATATGCCAGGTTCCACCAAGTATACAAATGGAACCTAACCATACATGTCCTCCAATTATATCTTATAAATCGTCCACACTAGCAATCCATCCTTCTCCCCCAAGGGAAAGGGGGATTAAAGTGAATAACCAAATATAACACTTGGGCTAAGGGTCAAGTTGGTCATTTTTCTGACATCTCCCCCCACGGGAGCCCAGGTATCATATACGCCTCAAAAATCAAGAGCCTTGAGCACTAGGAGAAAAGCACCTATACCTAACAAGATTAAGTGAATACTTGTCATTTTCTTTCTATCTTTCTATACATAACCGAAGAATGGAAAGGATTTTTCTTCAGTCTCAGGTCCGAGAAGTGCATGATAAATACCGCCAAAGCCTAAGACTGCAGAGGAAATGTTGTGAAGTACTCCAGATACAAAGTATGGAAAGGTATCTATAACTTCCCCACCAGGATCTACCCCCCAACCGTCAGTAGCTAGATGGGGAAGTCAAATCAATCCTTGTTCATAAAACATATATAGGCTTCTCTGGTACACGAAATGAGCCACAACAAATAGGTTCATTGCTCCGGCCCAGAATACGATTAATCCGGCATGGGCTACGTGAGCCCCGAGTAGTTTACCGGACAAATTGAGTTGTCGGGCATTCCCGGCCCACCAAGCGAAACCGGTGGTTTCTTGGTCACGACCAGCTAAAGCTAAAGTTCCATTAAAGAGCGTTTCCACTGCTTGACAGCGCCTCAGGGAATTGTTTTCATGAGGCTGATTCTGAGCCGCCATCCAAGCACGAATACCTTCGTTTAAGAGAAGATGAATGGTGTATAAAAGAAAGTCTCAATTTCAGGATCTTCCGCTGCACGGATTTCCTGGGAAACGAAGCCATAGGCACGTAGGTTCAGAGCTAGACCGACTACTCCAAGAGCACTCATCCATAAACCGGTCACTGGCACAAAAAATATTCAGAGATGTAACCAACGGAAATAGCAAGCCCGAATCTTTGGGACCAGAAGCGGTTAGCAGTGACCCATAGGTCTCTTCAGCGGTGAAAAGCAAAAGCACGGAATGTAACCATCTTCGAATTCAGTCTTCTCTACAGTAGCACCATGAATAGCGCATAGCGGAGCAGCGCCCAGGAGGCAAACAACTCCCAGCAAACTCCGGAGCGAATAAAACCAAACAAGCAACGGCCCTACTACAACACAAAGGGTGGTCGTAGATCACCAGAACAAGCAAGCAACTCCATGAGCCCAATTATGAGTAAGGCGCGCGCAACCTAGTTGCGCGCTCCCGCGTCAAAGCATGCTAACGCACAACGGTGCTCTACGATCAGCTCGACCACTCTCTCTTCCCCCCAGCCTGAGAGAAGCAACCTGAGAAAGCTTGAAAGAGGCTATTCCCCTCCGATAGAGAGAACCAACCTTTCGGGCTGTTGGGAAATTCTGTTTGGGATGAGAGCATAACAGATTCAAGCGACAAGGCTAACGTGGAAACCCCGCCCTATCAAATGAGAATAGAGTTGTGGATAGCCAAAAGGGAAGAGCATGATTAGCGATTATCCATTGAATCGAGGGAAAGCTGCCACCACTTCTATTATCTACGTATTAACAATGGCCTCGTAGTGAATGAAGATGCTGAGCCTTCGAATAGGGACCTTTCTCCCATCAATCCAGCCTTTATAGAAATAGTAACCGGGTCGATCCTATCTCATGTCTTACCGCAGGACCGAGTCTTGCAAGTATGCCTGTCTGTCCACTCGAGAGAAAGCTTCCCTTTTCTTTCAACTGATGAATAAGGAGCAGCTCCTGTGAGTACGCCTGTTAAAAAGAGTCGAACCTACGACCTGCTTGAGGAGCCCGTTTAGCCCCAATTCATGACTAGATTTAGGGCATTCCACCCACTAAGACCGGGAAGTAAGTTAATATTAGTGACCACAAAGCCTATCTGCTGGTCCTTTTAATGAAAAAATGCGAAAAAAAAGTACCCCAGTACCTGATGGACGAGACGAACTCCCGTTTCTTTTAGTCAGTCAAAAGTTTTGGTGTCAGTGAGGCGAGAGTGTCTTACTGCTTCAAGCACCTCCCAGCATCCTACTGTTCGGATCAAGTTATTAATAGAATACCTAGGCTACACCTTTAACATGACCTGCATTGTCAATGGAGACAGATTCCGATTCTGATGATTGATATCGCTGACCGAGGAATGAATGGGAATTGGCTGTTGATAGTACCAGGGTCAGTCCCGTAGTTCCTTTTCGACTTTCATCGCTAGCTTGATGAAATAAAATAGCTGAGCTTGAGGTTCACAGGGTCCGGATAAGACACAACCAGTCCCTTTGCCTAGGAGCAGGTAGAGCAAGAGCCATGATGCTCGCTTGATCACCGGCCACCAGAGCGTAACTGATGAAACAGCGTAAAAAAGAGCATCAACCGAATTGCACTCATAGACGCCCCTTGGAGCCATAGTAGCATTAGAGCCAGAGATCTTGTTCAGATTTGGGGCTTTGGACCAACCAAGTAGTTACTATTTTCATTGATCGGTACGAGTTGAGATGCTTGAATGCCTCATTCTCATCAAAGAATGGCATTATAGAAGAACAGGAATCTTACTTTGAATGACGAACTAATCAAGTCGGAAAGGTGGCTGAGCGGGTCGGAAAGAGTGACTAAGATGGTCGCCATGGAGCTGCTGTTGAGAGAATTCGTTGCCCTTGATGAGGAAGCGAGTAGACCTTTCTTTCGTCTTCCCTGGTGCATGCCTGCTTGAGGCTGATTCGTATTTGAGTTTTGAGCTATGTCAGTTCGTGGTGAACCTAAAAGTTGCCTGCGAGGGTTGAGTGATATTGATGATCTTCCAAACCCTCCCGGTCTCATCCATAAACGAGCATTGCCAAATGTGTGGATTCGTCAAGGTGTCCAGCATTACTGACTGGTGGATGTCTAGGTGTTCCCAAGGGTGTACTTTCAATGGCAAGAAAAGATCTTCCTAAACCAGAAGAAGAGGATGGTCCACTCAATGGTCTATTCGGGGTCCCGTGCCCGATTCTAAGAAAGGGGATGTCTTCAGCACAGGAACCAGATGCCCATTCAATAGAATAAGTTGCTCGACCTTCTCCAAGTGACCCACTAGCCAAGAATGAAGAAAGAATTCTTATAAACGAGACCCTAAAGGCACAGCCCGGAGCAGACTTCTTCCTCGCGCCCGCCAAGGAGCAAGCCTTGTTGTTATGAGTCCACGCCAACTCAATATGATGAGGAGGGCGGCTTAAGAGGCTATACTTCAATAGATGATCCGGCTACTTTTCTCCGCTTCCTCTTCTTGTTCTAACCAAAACGAATTTTCCACATTGAATCTGAGAGAGAAAGGCGTTAAGGCCTGCTAGAAGGTATCTAAGGGAAGCGCCGTACCATTAATAAAGAAATGAACATTTCACAAGACAACCTATCGGCTAAGACCCGTTCTTCTTTCTTCAGAAGCAACTTGGGCATAAACTCCCGACTCCTCAACAGAGCCTATGAGGGCAAGGCCTCTTTCTGACCAACTCGCTGAGATCATTGGAATTGAATATTGAGATGCCTGGGCTTTCTGAGATGCTTCCGAGTCAAATCATCATTTGGTACTTGATTCTGCCCCAAAGCAGGAAGATTTAGAGAGGTGTCGCCTTGCTTTGAGCCTAGATACCGTTTGTGGTCCATTACTAATATTACCTTCAAACGTAGGAAATTTGGCATCATTGCCTGGTTACCGAAAGGAATTTTTAATCCCGTACAATCAAATATCTAGCCATAAGATCCCTTCCCTAAACCTTCCCATGCCATACCTAAAAAGGCGACCCCTTCAAGCTCCCCAACTACTTCCTCCTTCGTCGCCCTCCACCCCCCCAAGCTCCTAACGTCGTACTACCTCCAACTCCAACTACTACAGGAAAGATTCCACCTCCCTCTCATGAATCAATTTGATGGATTGTACCTTCCTCTTTTGGAAGTTGGAACTCCCGCCAACCGGTGACTCTGGTTTACTATTATGATTATTTTCCGTGATTTCCTTCTCCCTATTATTTGATTAGTGATTAGCTACTACTTCACCCTCTAATTAGTATGTTGTTGTTATTATTCCGTATTCGTATTCCTGAATTGGTATTATGTTGGTACTTTTTCCAATGCTATTGAGTATTCTGCTTATTCCGCGATTGCTTCTGCTTATTCATGTGCATGTCTTATCCCTAAATCCCCATCAAAGTAGAAATCCTCAAAAACTACCCATTCTGAACGTTTTCCTTATGTCGCGGCAACCAGCTAGCTAGAACTATAGAAGAAGAAGAAGGCGAGCTACCAGATGAGCTAACCAGCATACTCTATATGTTGAATAGAAGGAATGAAACCGACGTCCCGTATTGACCGGCGGGTATATTTATTAATGAATGAACTAAACCACCGCCCGCAGCTGCTCCTGCTCCTCCAACGCCAACGGCTACTGATTGTGTCAGCCATTCCTTTATTATTGCTATTGATATAGTGGAATTCATTCCAGTCATTCCCATCCCACGATTCCTTCAGTAATTGAGTAAAGAGATGACCTTACCGTAGAGCAAGGGGGTTAGAGTATGGGAGGTGAGTTAGTCAGCTAGTCAGTTAGGTAGGCTGCTACAGTCTCAGTAGATCTTAACAAGACGGGACAAAAAGATTGAAAATATATAGGAATACTGGCCCTTTTCGAGGGAGACTGCTTTCTCTTTTCGAGTGGAAAAGGAAATCGATGAAATGACCGACTTGCTATAGTTTCAAAGGCCTTTGAAACTACCTTGTTGGTGGGACCATTCCATTTCCTGGGTTTCTTGTTTAAATGCTTGATAGAGGCTTTGAAGAAAGCATTGCTTCATTACGATTTCCCACCCCTTCAATGGTTACGGGTCCTCCTTTCCCATTACCTAACCGTTCTGAGATGGAAGCTCCATCCGTGGTCTATGGCAGAGATCTCATCTACGGCTATATGGATCCGATTACCGGAATTTCCAGTGGAAGACTACGATGAGGAAGTCCTATTTGAAGTTGGGAGACTCATTGGAAAGCCTCTACGTTTGGACATTAACACATCGCTGGCTACCCGTACTAAATTCGCTCGTATGTGTGTGGAGGTGGACCTTAGGAAACCCCTTGTTTCAAAGGGAAGAAAAATGATTCAAGTTTTGGAAGATAAGGGTATCCATGTAATATGTTTCCAGTGTGGAAAAGTTGGCCACAAAATGGGTGAGTGCACTATCAAAGCAAGACCATCGGATACAACAACACAGCCCAGCCAACCAGCACCACCGGCCAGTGGAGTGGCGCGTGGGATTTCAGACGAAGCAGAATATGGAAACTGTGCCTAAAACAAAATCACGCTATAATCCCGCCCGCTGGAGATAGGGGCAGAAAGGATGGGGTTCCAAACGTCAACTCTAACCGCTATGATATCCTCAATAGTAGCGTGGATGAGGAGGTTGATTTAGGTAAGAATCCCCAAGATTTTCGTTTACAGAATGATTACACACATGATTTGCATGAAACTCACCATAATAGGAGGTCACGTACGAGGTCACATCAGGCTGAGCCCAGCACCAGAAAGCCAAAATCCTCGGGCCCAAAGCAGACTAACCCAAGACCTAAACATGCACCTGCCAAGCCCATCACAGACTAATTCATTCCTACGTTTGGTCGGTATCTACGCCTGTGTGACCTTCAGTGTCTTCTTAACACGCCTTTAGCCAATGCCCTTCTCTCTCGATCATTTGTGAGTTGGAGATTCCCGTTCAACCATGCCCTCTCTCCCACTTTCCCTGCTTGTTTGCGATAGTGAGTGCCTTCTTTTTTGCTTGTTTAGCTTTGCTGTTTTTTATTGTTGATTCCTATCCTAGCCCGCTACCCTTATTCTCTTTCTTGTTAGGTATATCTCCCACCCCCCCGAGGGTTGTTTGCTTAGCTTTTTGCTTTGTCTTGACGAGTGGAAGCTCAACTCATATTACGAAATATTGAATATATTAGATCAGGACTGACCTTCTTCTCAATCCAATCGAGCACTTGATCGCACTATTGAAGGGGATTCGAACCTCTTAATGCTTGCCTGGGAGCGAAAAGAGCGCTAGAACTTCCTTCTGCCTGGACTCTTTACTTTAAGGGCTTGACGACTTTCCAACCCGAGCCCACACGCCCTTCCTCAACGCGCGAACCACAGCGCCGCTCCTGGCGCGTATTCCAAGCAAGCCCTCCCACTGTCCCTCTTCTCAGCCCTTGCTGCTCTGCTCTTTTTTTCACGATATACTTATATAAGCAATGGGATACAATATGATTGCTTTCTTCCCCCTAAATTATTTTATCCTTACTTCGCGTGCAGGAATGGATCGTAGGCAGCGGTGACCGACCAGTAGGTCTTTTGGGCTGTGCTTTCTGTCTCCATTTCACAATCCCCTTATTCTGTGATACCATTCTTCGGGCATCTACCATACTTCCTGCTTGAGAGCCGGATCACATGATTTCAGTCTTGGAACATCTTATTAACTGCCGCTAAGGCTAACAAATTTTCTAGAAAGGTGCGATAGAAGCGCTTTTAACGGCGCATTCAAAAAACCATGGAGGCTATTAGACCTTAAAACATTTTTCATACTTACGATTTAAGGGCTTATGAGCTATCTTTTTCTGGATGGTAGGCAGTTATCAATAGATACTGATTCTGATAGGGCAAAGGACAAAGAAAAAGCAAAGAAAGCTAAAGATTTTGTGCTAGGAACAGAGCTAAAAGCAAACAGCTCACACCGACATGGGAACAGAGCTTCAAGCAAGATGTTCAGTAACAGATGCTGACAGCAAGCATTCCATCGATCAAAGACCCATGCTTGGGAAGTATCTCCTGTCTTTCTCTTACCTAGATATGGAAAAAGACTTCAAACAAGTAGCTCGTGGAACATCTCCCACTTGCCCTGCTTTTCTCAATCTTCCATCGATATTTTTTGAGATGAGATACGAACTTGAATTTGATTTATCGTAGGTAAGTCGAGGCCAAATATGATAAAGTTTCTATCTAAAAGGCGCCTCTACTCTAGGAAGGCCCCCTCGGCCGCCTATGACGGAGAAATGCTTTCCATTCTCTGAAACAGCGAGGCTTGTTGAAACAGACTTAAGAGAGAGAAGGTCGGTCTGTTTTGTTTGCAAGAATGGGAGTTGTATCCCCGTTGACTCAGGAAAGCGGTTCAGTTGATTGGCAAGCCGACTGAAGGGGCCCCGAAGAGCCCAACGAATTGAGGTGAACTAACCATATGCTTAACACATGTAGTTTGCAAACCTCGTTCACCACCAAGATGCTTAAATCACGACTCGAGGGAACTGAAAGAACCCGCTCCTCGGGAAGGCATTGAGCTTGCTGGCGGCAGCGAATTCAATCAAGCAGCAACCTCGCTCCTACATCGTTGCCGGCGGAGGCATGCGTATCCTCCCGGCCGTATCGGTCTCCCCATCGGTATGGTTCCGCTAATAGATCAAGTGGACTAGGACCCCCCCCTCTACTACTACCTAGTGGATCGGCTCGACCTCGACCGTCCTCTTAATAAATCCGTGTGGTGGCTGTATTTGAGGTTGGTTGCTCTTTCCTTTCCTTATTGGAGGGCTTTCTTTTCGGTCTCAGAGGCCCTTGGGTGCTCGTTTAGACCCGTTTTAGGCGAATTCACTTCTGCTTATGGGCTTCGGGCTTCTACGGTAGTGGGCGTTGTCCTTTCTAATCTTAGTATCTGTCTAGTGGCACGCGCTCCCTCCGCCTAGGTCGGAGCTCGCGCCCGATGTCGGTGTTGTGAAGTGAAACGATTCTGTTTAGTATTCTTTGATCTTATCCGTATTCCGATCGAAGAAAGAAGGTTTCAGTCTCATAAAGTTCTTACAACTATCTTTTTTGAAGAAGAAAGAAGAAATCTCATATAGAGATGGACAAAGAAGTCTGTCGAAAGGGTCAGTCAAATTAGTCGCCCTTAATGAAAAAGAAAACCTCCCATGCTTTCCGTTGGTCAACAACCAACCACAGCTCTCTATAGTTCTTCACTACTCGTACAGGAAGGAGTCTCTTTCTGTCTGGAGGGAATCATTTTTTCTCAATCAAGAATGTCTCTTCTGGAAAGATTAACTTTTTTATCGTACTTCGGTTTACCGGTGTCTAACAACCTATATATCTTTCTTGGAATCTGTCTCGGGGTCATGGGCCTTCAAATTTTGGTTATGGAAACCAACAAGGCAAAAACCCTGGCCACTCGTACTCGTACTAGGGCTAGTGCTAGTACGAGTGGTTCCCCCACCAGTCCCCCTCCTAAAAGGAGGCGTCCGCCAAAAAGAAGAAAGAAGCAAACACAGGCCAACACTTATGCTAATCTTCTAGCGGCGCTTGAGCACTCCTTAGTTGAAGCACTCAAGGGGACCTTCCAGTGTGTTTACGGAGACCAGCTGCTACCGTCAGATGCCAAATGGTTACGGGCTATTAAGCTGATGTCAGACGAGACACTCGATGCGTCTATACTACTGGAAATGCTGGATGACATAAAGAAGGAGGGGGGAAACAGTACATATTTCATTGACGTATTAACACGCGTTAATGAAATGTGTACTGGGGCGGGCACGTCCGATTCAGACTTGTAAATTAAAATAAGATATGAATTTCTCTTACATTCCTATTCTCCGAGTATGTGTCCATTTTTTCCTTTGTTTGGCGCCCACCTTTGGCTAAACAATCATTTGGTTATGCTATTTTGGGCTTTGCTCTAACCGAAGCTATTGCATCGTTTGCCCCAATGATGGCGTCTCGGATCTCATCCGTATTCCAATCGAGAAAAGGTGTTGATTTTCATATAGCACTTCACATCACATAAGTAAGAAGGAAGCGGGCTACTCCCCGAAAATGCCCGCCCGTAGGTTCGTTTGTCGTTGGGGCTAAGCAGCAAAGAAGAAAGTCCTTCCGCCCAACGGGTGGTCGTAGATCACCAGAACAAGGCGAGCCAAAGGCTCGCTTTCGCCCCTATTTGAGTAAGCTGATCGTAGACCACCGTTGATCGTAGACCAGACAGAGTTTTGGTTTTCTACTGGCGTGGCGCTGCTGGATGCTTCTGATCAATAGGAAGAGGAGGAAAAAAAAAAGCTTATGATGAGCATCTATTTGAGTCGATCATTTCCAAGATCTAATTCCAGTTTTTTCTTATGTAGTGGAAACGCCTCACAATCTGCAGTTTTACGCTTAAGGGAAGAAATGTTCTTGGTGGATGCAGGACCTGGGACCCCCAGAATTTGTATGCAAGATGAGCCTACAGGAGTGCCAATCAACCGAGCCACCAGGTTTGAGAATAAGGTGGGATCCCTGGATGTAGTGGCTGGTGAATCACTGATCAAAGAGCAGATTTTGGAGAGATTCTTCATCGATCTAGTGGCCGGTGAATCACTGATCAAAGAGCGAGCAGCCGCCAGGTTTAATGATTTGGTGGGATCCATAGATGTAGTGGCTGGTGAACCGCTTCTTCTTCTTCCACGAAGATTCAGACAAAACCGAGCTTGGATGGAACTGAACAAGATTTGGCGAACGAATACACAGGTAAAAGGCTTTATTATTGATAAAGTAAAAGGAGGTTATTCAGTAGCCATCGCAGGTTTCATTACTTTTCTTCCATTCCGTCCTCTCATAACTCAAAGGATAGCGAATGATCGATTCACCATTGAGAGCATTAACCCCAAAAGGACGAATATTGTGGTGTTCTAACAGCGGCAGATCAAACAAGAACTTGATGAGCGTTACGAAAAAAAAAAGACAATTGATAAATTCCGAAGCCTAGCGTCTCCTGAGAATAAGACTCTTTCACCTTAATCCATTCTTTTGTTGAGGGTCTGGCACTTATTCCGGCCCTCTATTTACATAGCGAAGAAAGGCAAAGGCTCTTGCTCGAATGCGTGACTGCGGCGCGCCTATCGCCCCGGCACGGCACTCTAAAATTCATGTTGGGTTGAGGCCAGCAAGAAGACTGCGACTAGGGAGACGAAGAATGGAATTGAAGGCATAGTCTCAAAGAACAGAATGGAACACCAACCAAGCGAAGAAAACTACAGGGGTGGTCGGAGACCAGCTCGACCGCAGGGTGGTCGTAGACCAGGGAATACGATCAGTCAGCGCTCATCCGTTGCCTTTACTGCTGCTATCCCAGCTCCTCGTTCTTCAGATGGTGATGGAACTGCAATCTCTTTCTCTGTCTATAAGACCACCTATGCTCCAGCTCCCACCTCCGGCTCGGCTCATCACACCTTTGGTTTGGCTCATCAGTACAAGGTACGATCTTGCTTTCGAACTTCCTATTCTTCCGCTTCTGCTCGGTCAACCGAATCAACAACAATTGGATATTCAATGGCCTATGTCTATGGAACTGGGCCCTTGATCCGGGAAGGGAGACTGGTCAAGATGGATTCGGATCTTCGACTGGATGGATCTACCGCAGGTGAAACCACTTCGTTGCTACTGGCTCTCAATCTCGATCTGCCAACAGTGAATCTACAGGAGGCCTTGCAGCCGCAGCTGACCTGGCCTATCTTTCTGATCCGCTAGTACCGAACTGACCTGCCGAGCGTACGATGGATGGAATTGCGTATTGGTTGTCTCTCGGGATAGAATATAGTCCAGGGGTGGAAGAGAAGAGCGTATCTGATCGGGAGTAAGGATGACTTATCATTGTATCCCTTTCTCAGGTGGGATGGCTCTATCAGGCGGTATGGAATGAAAGTAGTCCCCCCCCACGACCTTGCTTTTCGTTTGATGCTAGCCTCACCTCGAACTCGACTCTCTAACTCGAGATCACCTGTGCAGCTTCAATCAAGAATCGGAGATGAGATTGATGCGCTCGCCCTCTTTGCAAACCTGACTTTCCTAATTTCATAAACGAACTCAACTGTCTCGATTGAAAAAACAATGCAGAAAGTGTTCGCTATGGGGCCACTTTGAAAGAGATTGTACCGAGTCGAAGACCCCTAAGCTGATGTGCAGATCATGCGGGCCGGGTGATCACCGAGAAGAGCCCGAAACACGAAATTAACAGAGTCTCACCAGACGAGGAGGGATCAGAAAGGCGCCGGTAAAGGCGATCGAGACCAGGTTTGTTTCAATCCCCGAGAGAATAGTTTAGGAATTTGCAAAAGCAAGTAAGACGTGAAGAACGCGGAGCGCGGGAAGCGCAGAGGAGAAGAGAAACCGAATCAGCAAAAGATGTTTCAGTATCAGTCTCCTCCGCCTGTGCAGACTCGACCTGCAAAAGCCAGGCTGAGACGCCTGATAAAGAACGGAGTTATGAATAGAAGGAACAATAAAAAATGATCGGGAAGCCGGTGCAACAAGTAAAGTGAAGGGGCCCGTTGAGAGATTTGATCTCTCTCGCGCCTAACTTGCTCCCTGAGAAGGCGGAGAATATAGCGAGGAAGGGAGCTGTTGCACAGAAAGCCGTGGAGTGACCTCCGTTAATAAACCTGACTTCATACCTAGATCTGTGCAGGTCAAATAGAGAGTAAGCTCAAGCAGTTGACGCCAGAAGAGCGAGCCAGGGTAAAATAAAAGGGAAGGCGCCTGTCGTGTATGATGATTTGTTGAAGGAAAATAGGCCTGCCTTTAATGGTTTCATTGTCCACCGGGGAGACAGGATTCTTAAGCATGCTTAAGGCGCCGTGTCAATCAGCCTTTAAAAATGGGCGGGGGCTCGTCCGAGAAGAGAGCCGCAGAGATAGGGCGATGTAATCATTCAGAGGGTGGTGATTCCCGAAAGAAAGGGAAGTGAGGTTGCCTATGGCGATGAACGGCACTTTGAAATAACTATTCGTCACGGGGGTTGACAACCCGGTCTTTGAAATTGGGGTGTACTATTCGTCGAAAGGCACCAAAAAAAGTTGAGGATGGCTGATCCGCGAGGCGTAGCCTCTGAGGGGATTCTGAAAGACATAAGAATTTTGATCCAAGGATGCTCCTATGTAGTCTATTTTGTTATATCGCTAACTACTGAGCAGGATCATATTCTTTTCTTAGGCTGTGCTTTGTCTCTAAATAGAGACAAAGGTAGGTGATTCAACATTAGGCTGAAGGGACCGTGGCTTTGAAATGCCGAGCCGGGTGTTGATCCACTTAGGCGGAGGAGACTATACTTTATACCATGCCACGAAATTGTGGAGCACCTCGGGTGAAGAACGCTCCGCCCGGGAGAACGTCCGTGTCCGTATAGTAGTACCAAGGATTCAGCCCCCTATACTCCATAAGGCCTTAGGATTGACTCATCTTGTTGGAGCCTAGTCATTCGGACCCAGAAGCCACCGATGAAGACATCCAGAATTCGTTGGTCCTACGAGCTTAAAAACCCCTCTTGTTTTATGGTCAAGGAAATAGGAGAAGAAGGAGTAGACGCCGAAGAAGCGGCGACGAGTACCGAAGAGGTGAGGATTGCATAAGACGGTCTTCCTATGATAAAGAAACAGGTAGTCATAGGTTATATGATTGTGCGGATCAAGTATCCGAATGCTCGAGCGGGTAGAGAAGTTCATTTATACTCACGATATACTTGGACGGCCCACCTAGTTGTCCCGTCCGTCGTCCAATCCCTCCCTTCGTTCCTATAGTCCTTTAGAGTAATGGGTCTAAAATCCCGAAGTTCCTGAGAGCCTTATTTGATTTGCTGGAAAGCGGTTTAGAATCCGTCCCGTCCGTTCCGTCCCCTACTAGTCTCCTCTAATAGCAAACGTCCGCTGAGGTTCTGTCTATCTGTCCCTTCGTTTAGTCGGTACGGTAATAACGAGAGTATATCCCGGAGTTCCGTACCCTAATAGTTTTATTTGCTTGTGGGCGTCACTCCTTCCCTCACTTCGTTTGTGATAGTCCATTAGTAGTCCCTACCTCCCTTAGATGCGTATTAGTGAGGCTCGCTACAATGCCTCTATCTCCTATTGTAGGCCGATAGGTCCGCTATTGCCTATCCGCCCACAGAGGTACCCAAACTCGTCGCCCTCTGACGGGCAACCTCTGCCTGCCTCCTAAAATGAGCTGTACCGAGAGAGAGGAATAGCCTCTTTCGAGTTCCCCGTGCTACGGCTGCTGCTACAGCATCATATGTCATGATCCTCTTCTCTGAGCCGCACCTGGCATCTCAGTTGTTGTTGTTATCAACCGTGGTCAATCATTGAATACATTCACAACCATTAGTGAATTCCCACAGCAATCCTAATCCCTTGCTGATGTGATGTGTTTTACATCGCACCGACACCATTGTGTTTGTGTGAAGCTCGAGAGTCAACAAATGCAGGCTGCTTTTCAGTCTGATGACTCAAGCAGAGTTGGTTTCTGATTCCCCTTTACTAGACGTCTAAGGGGGGTAAGGGTGCTTTCGCTTTCGATATAGGCCCCAACGGGACTGTTCGAGTCGTAATAGCTCCTGTCCTGGGCTTTTTAGATAGTTCACTCTGCTTCGGGCCGGGCCGGCTTTCGAGTTGAAACTCCGCTCCTCAGCTTAAGAGTCGTTACACGACACCTCTTCGGAGGTTTCTGGCTGAAGAGTTTGACGGTTTTGAGGTGAGCGAAGCAAGCAAGCCTCGCGTTAGGCTTTCGAGTTTCCCTGTTCGAGAGAGCTCCTTGGCCTGGGCTCTCGACGCAACTAGGCGAAAGGTATAGTTCGTACTCGCATGTTGCTGTGGTCTCCGTCTCAGTCTCGTGCCTTCGTTCCGTCGGTATAGGTATACAGTAAAATACCTGCCTCGAAGTCCCGTCAGTTGAGTGCCGTCAGTCAGTGTTCTCAAATCCCAGATCCCCATAGTCTCCGGCGAGTGGAGGTTACGCAGTATCAGCTTTTCTGCCAAAAGAGCTCGTGTAGTTCTCAGAATACACCTACTTGCAGGCGTTTTTGCTAAGTAGTTCTTTTACCAACAGCGCTCGCTGACTGATACTGAGGGACTGGACACCGATACCGCCTACGAGCGGCGGCCTGCGGCTTGTGGCTTGCTTGATAAGGGAAACAGAAGACGTCCCTCAAAGCCCCCATAAGCTAGTTGGGCGATCCCTACGTTTTTAAATTACCATAAGCTCTTAGCTACTCTACTATAAGGCTAAGGGGTATTACTTGACTGAAAGAGTACTCATATGTTGGGTTCCAAACCTTCCAACATCTGACTTATATACAGGTATTAATCGACTTAAGGAGCACGAATACAAATAGTAGCTACCTCGCGAGAGGGATGAGAGTAGTGTAAAAAAGTTCCATGAGGGTAGCTGCCTATTGCAGGAGTTCCTGACCTGAAGGGACACCAGCAAGCTGCTACTGAATGTGAACAAAGTCAAGGAGAACGTAGTTCACGATAGAATTAGGTATTTTATTTGACTTCTGAAGTGACCGAACGAAGTGTTGGATTGATTCAATACCGAATCCCAGATCCCTATAGACGACTAATGGTAGGGGCCCCAACACCCATCGTGAACGTAGTTCACTGCTCAGGCAAGGGATATACGACAATACCGACTGAACGAAGCGGTAGTGTTTCAGGCAGGAGGGAGATTTTTTAGCCCGGACAAGCCGCCTCTAGGAAGGCCCCTACTGAACGGCTACAGCATAGGAAAGATATATAGTATTGTTTATTTTCTGCTCTTCTGCTGTCTTCGATGTTGAACTTACCTTTCGTCCTTTTACTACCAGAGCAGAACTACCCACTGAGCCATTCAGTGTTTGTGCGCTTAGTTCAGCTTCGTAATTCGGGTGAAAGATAGGTATATTACATCATAGCGAGCCAAAATGTTACTCGGATCCTCCATTTACGGAGAATGAAAAAGCAAACGCAAAAGTAATTGCTTAAGTAAGGGCGAGTGCGCTTGA